AATATCTCGTTTGTTGTAACACTTCCTAAAAAACTATTCCATTGGACTAACAATGGGAAGAAAGAAGGCGAGTCGTTCTGCTAATTCCCCATTCTCCAATCAGTCCTTCCCATGGGTTAGTGTCCCACCAAATAATTGGAGGAGTGAAATCCTAATCTAATTCAAAAAAAGCAGTAAGTCCAAGGAAATAAACTAATAAAAAATACGTATTTTTTTTTTTCGGATTAAACAAAGGGATTCGCAAATAAAAGTGCTAACGCTACAACCAGTCCATAAATTGTTAAAGCTTCCATAAAAGCCAGACTAAGCAATAAAGTACCTCGTATTTTTCCCTCCGCCTCGGGCTGTCTCGCGATCCCTTCTACAGCTTGGCCCGCAGCAGTACCTTGACCAACCCCAGGTCCAATAGAAGCAAGCCCGACGGCCAACCCAGCAGCAATAACGGAAGCGGCAGAAATCAGTGGATTCATGATAAGTTCCTCACACCAAAATAAGTAAATAGTTAATGATACGATCAACCAATAAATTATGACTTAATTATTCCATCGCTAAGATCTATACAGTCGAAGGAAATAAGAACTCGGAATTGAAGTAATAATATTATTATTGAATTATCAGAACGGCTTCGATATTTCTTTTTTAGTTTTTATTCACAGAATTTTTTTGAATCCATACCATTCTTTTTGAATTTTTCGTTTTTTCTTATTTTCTTGATTGAATCTCTTTATTCAATAGTCACTTTATTTTATTCATTTAATATTCAATTCACAACTACAAAGGAAATGGAGGGGATTCCATTGGAATTCCTATCTAAATTCACAGTAATAGAGCCGCTTAGATATTACATATATAACTAATTAATATCTAATATTACATATACATGTGTTTCTTGGATAACGTAAATCAACCATTCATATCTTACATTCAATCGGATTATAGAATCATTCTTCGAAACATTCACAAGAGTTGTCTTATACTAATTAGAGTACATACATCTAGTTCGGCCCCCCCTAACCAATCCATTTTTTTTTATAAATTTGAAGTTTTTTGTAAATCTTTATTTTTTCTTTTTTACTCGCCGACGCAGGTACAATCAATCTACATGGACAAATTCGTTAGATCGAATCGTTGCATCGAAATAGAAGTATTTGATTGATCTAAGTTCAGGTAATTTATTATTTATTAAAATTCTCTTTTGGTCAACCGTTTAATTGGATGAAATCAACTTGAATGGGAATTCTTCTATATAACAATAGCATCTTTTTTAAAATAGCACACTATAATACTATAAGTATTACAATCCTAATTATTATTCAGATTATGATTACTAATATCTAATAATATTGGATATTGGAATTAAATGAACAAAACAATATAAAGATAGTATTCATTGGGGGGGGGGATAAATAGACCGAACTGGAATTTTAGGAAAAAGATCTTTTCGATCTCTTTCCTTTTTTTTACTTCCCCTTTTGTTTGTTGCAATTCCCTAATACCGCTAATATCTTATTTTTGACTATTACTTCTATACTTTATATAGTTTATATTTATATAATTTATCTATTTATTTTTATATATTATGCTCCTTAAGCAGATTACCTTGATACGCACATATATTGCGTAAGGCTTAAACCAAAAAAAGACTATTTCGAAAACTAGTCAATGATGACCCTCCATGGATTCGCCTATATAAGCCGCAGCTAAAGTTGCAAAAATAAGAGCTTGAATACCGCTTGTAAATAATCCAAGTAACATGACGGGTATAGGAACCACTGAAGGTACTAAAGAAACAAGAACAAGAACTACTAATTCATCAGCTAATATATTTCCGAAAAGTCGAAAACTAAGTGATAGGGGTTTTGTGAAATCTTCTAAAATATTAATGGGTAAAAGGATTGGAGTTGGTTGAATGTATTTACCAAAATAACCTAATCCTTTTTTACTAAGACCCGCATAGAAATATGCTACTGACGTGAGTAAAGCTAAAGCAACAGTAGTATTTATATCATTTGTAGGCGCGGCTAATTCCCCATGAGGTAACTGTATGATTTTCCAAGGTAAAAGAGCACCCGACCAATTCGAAACAAAAATAAATAGAAACAAAGTTCCAATAAAGGGAACCCATGGACCGTATTCTTCGCCAATCTGAGTTTTGCTCACATCTCGAATGAATTCAAGAACATATTCGAAGAAATTCTGACTGTCAGTAGGAATGGTTTGTGGATTACGAACAGCTATAATGGCTGAACCTAATAAGATAGCAATTACAACCCAAGAAGTAATAATTACTTGGGCATGGACTTGAAAACCTCCTATTTTCCAATAGAAATGTTGGCCGACTTCCACACCGGATATATCGTATAAGCCTTTTAGTGTGTTGATATAACATAATAGAACATTCATATTGCCCTCTGAAAAAAATAGAACTTTAAAAAGAATTATTTTGATTCAACCTTCTCTTTTTTCGACTTGCCTAGTTGACTTATATATATTTGTATACCAATTAATTACATAATATCCCTAGTTACTTGTATCTCTTTTAGGAAGCATAACCGATTTCATAAATCTATGGAGTTCCCAAAATAATTTTTTTATTTTATTATTCATTATTAATATGAATCAAGGATTTCGTATATAACTAGAACGACCCTCACAAATTGCAAATACTAATTTGTTAAGAATTAATCGGATTGAAGCTATCGCGTCATCATTTGCTGGGATCGAAATATCAGCGAGACTTGGGTCACAATTTGTATCGATTAAACAAATCGTTGGAATTCCCAAAATCATACATTCTCGAAGAGCCATATATTCTTCTTGCTGATCAACGATTATTACAATATCGGGTAATCCAGTCATATATTTGATCCCGCCCAGATATGTTTGCAAGTGAGATAATTGTCTCTTCAACATAGCTGAATCTCTTTTCGGAAGACGATTGAGTCTCCCCATCTTTTGTTCCGTTCTCAAGTCCCTGAACTTATGAAGTATCGTTTCCGTAGTATACCAATTCGTTAACATACCGCCTAGCCATTTTTTATTAACATAATGACAACGGGCCCTTATTGCAGCCCGTGCTACTGAATCGGCTGCTTTATTTTTGGTACCAACAATTAAGAATTGCTTTCCCCTACTTGCTGTATCAAAAACTAAATCACAAGCTTCTGATAAAAAACGGGCAGTTCTAATAAGATTTATAATATGAATACCTTTACGCTTTGAAGAGATATAAGGTTCCATTCTAGGATTCCATTTACTAGTACCATGACCAAAATGAACTCCTGCTTCCATCATTTCTTCCAAATGGATGTTCCAATATCTTCTTGTCATTTATTTATCCGCACCTCCTTTCTTTTTATTAAAAAAAAGAGAGACGGGGTGCCCTGAAATAGAAATAAATAATTGTTCCGATGGAACCTTCGTTTCTACCTCTAACGGATATTGGCCATTGATACACGATTCAAACCATTAATATTAATTTCTTTCTATTCTATTTGTTATTTTATTATCTTTATTACTATATACCAAATAAAAATAAAAAATAAAAAAATGACCGCAAATACAAATAGCTAAAAAGAAAGGGGGTGAATCCGCTCTTAGGAATCATTCAACCCTCGAAATGATTGTCTCAGTGTATCGTGTAAATTCCTTGAAATGAAAAAATCAAATAATTCTCTGTGGTGGAACAAAATATCTCGCATTTCTGCCTCGAATAGTTTATTGTTTTTGGTTTCCAAAGGAATGTTGGTATGTTGCCTTGAACGTTGCACTAATCCGTTGAATCCCGTACCAACGGGTATCATCCCCCCTAGAACAACGTTCTCTTTCAGACCTTTCAACCAATCGATACGACCCCGGAGAGCGGCTTTTGCTAAAACTCGAGCAGTTTCTTGAAAACTTGCTTCGGATATAAAACTTTGAGTATTTAGAGATGCTTTCGTTATTCCCAATAAGATAGCTCGGTAACAGATCGCTTCTTCCAAAGCGCGCCCTGTTCGTTCCGCCCGCAACAATTCAATCAGTTCTCCGGGTGAAAAAACATTAGACATTCCCTCTTCTGAAACCAACACTTTTGATGTTATTTGACGCACAATAATTTCTATATGTCGATTATGAATCTGCACCCCCTGAGATCTATAAACTTTTTGGATCTTATTAACCAAAGAGATACGCCCTTGCACTATAGTTAGCTCAGCACCAATCAAGAATCTCCAAGGAATTCCAATAATTTTTGTTATACTCTTGTTCCAACCCTCCATTCTCTTTTCTAGGTTCATCGATATTGAATCAATCGAACGCACTTCTAACACTTGTTCCACTTTTGGAAGACCTTGCGTTATATCCCTAGATCTCGATTTTTCATATATAAATGTAACTAATGTATCTCCTTTGTAAAGGATTTCTCCATAATGGCCATGAACGGTTGCTCCCGGAGTGGCCAAATAAGCTTTAGCCGATCTTATTACTACAGAGTCAATTTGAACAATTAGAACTTGACCCGATTTTAAGTGCGGTCCGTTTTTGGATATACATAAATTTTCACAAATAAACTGCCCAAGGCTAATTATTCTAGACGCTTCTTCACAATAATTATGATGGAGAAAATTCCAATTCAAATTGAATGGATTCAAAACGATGTTACCGCGCGGATCGGGATTATTATAAATAGAAACCCTACCATTTTCATCCATTAAATAATATTTAAGCACTTGAAAAGTCTGTTTGAAATTGTCAAGTTGTAAATATTTAGTTCCCGAGATCTGATTATAAGTTATTAAATGGTAAAATGAATAAAAATGCGCAATTTGAGGGGTTCTTCCTAATCCTAAAGGTCCCAAGGAATTCCTAATTGGAATTAGACTATCTCTTTTCATTGATTCTTTTTTTATTACATCATTGTAATATTTTACATCGTTGAATGGACCCATTTGAAAACAATTAGATGCTGACAAAATTATAAAAGACTGGCATTCCTTATTCCTCTTCAACAACGTACGAAT